ATTTTTGAGAATCCTTAGGAAAAGTTTGTTCTTTTTCCACCGAGCTAAGAAAAAAAGGGGTGTCGATGCCTCTAGTAAACTAAAGTGATCGTTTAATAGCTATTTTGCTTCAATCTATCCTATCAAAAAAAAATTGAAGATTTAGTTACGATTAGAAATAGACTTTTCTATCTTTATCCATGGATCCTTTACTCATACTTATTCAATTGGAAGTTTTGATCCAATAAAAAAATTATGTTTCGTAATTTCATAATCCAATTTTTCAATTTATAATTGACTTTTGGAGACAAATCACGAGAATGTATATTATTCCTCGAATATTTCATTGAGAGGTAAAGGATTAAATCCTTTTAAGAAATAAAGTTTTTAATCGGAATATAAATCAAACCGAAAGACCCCTTAACTACTGACGGGGTTAATAGAACGAATCACACTTTTACCACTAAACTATACCCGCTACAATATTATTATTGTATATAAACGGACTCTTTGTCGAACAAGGGACTCTGGTGTCCTCAAGATAGGATGATAAAAAATCCTGAAAATGAGAGCGTTGCCGTTTTTCGTTAGAAGACTTGATAAAATTAGAAAGAGGGATACTCATTACCCTTGATTTTTTTTCTTTTTATTATTTAGCCAAAATTCTTTGGCTATTAATAAATCAAAATAGTGAAGAAGTCAGAAAAGAAAGAATAGAAATGCCTTTTTTGTTATATTATTAGGAAGAGAAATAGTCCTTTTATGCTTCGGATTATTCTTTGACTTTAGATTTCAAAAAATACCAAGATTTTTTTTCTACAGCAAGCAAAGGAGATTGCGGAATTATAGGAATCGTAGATAATCATAGAAAAAAAATGGATTGGATTTGAAAAAAAGAGCCCGGCCGGGTCGGGCTGACCAGGCCAAGCCGTGGAAATTCGAACTTAAAAAAGCCCGTCTTTTTTTTAATATGAAAAAGATATTTTGATATTTCTATAAAAAAAAATGGAATGAAATTGTTGGTAAAAGTGGTATCTATAGAATAATCTATTTATTGAAATAGAAATTTCAAATAGATTATATAAAATCTATATCTATATATATATAATAAAAAAGATATATATAATAAGAAAGAATAAAAAAAAGAGCTTTTTTTTTCAAGCATTATCATTCTTTTTTGAGAACTGTAACATAGTAATTATTATTTTTCAATAATTATTATTTTTCAATTAGGAGAGATGGCTGAGTGGACTAAAGCGTCGGATTGCTAATCCGTTGTGCGAGTTATTCGTACCGAGGGTTCGAATCCCTCTCTTTCCGTTTCGATTTTTGACAGTGGAATCGATCAAACAAATCCTAATAGCATTTAATGTTAAATCAAGCAAGGAACCCCACTTTTTTTGTTTTATTCTTCGCGCCCGGGATTACGTCCTGGATCATTAGATAGGAATCCGAAGATGAAGAGCGAAACAAAGAATATTACTACGGTGTAAACAAAGAGTTTGAGAGTAAGCATTACACAATCTCCAAGATCATTAAAAAAAAAAGAGAGAATAGATTCCCTATTTTTAGACCCCATATCCTATCTCGTTGACCTTGACACCAAGAAATCAAGGAAGCGATTTCTTTCTAGAAATTGTAGAAATAGAAAATAGTTTCAAAAATGTATTTATTTGCAATAAGAATGGAGCTTTTCATGACAAAAAAACGCCTTTCTATAGTGAGTGGTGGACTCCAAGTCGAAGTAGTCTTTTCGATTAAAAACAGGTTGGAATGAGGAAATGGGGTAACCCAGATTTATCACGGCTATCAAAAAATTTCAAAGTTTGAATTGAGGGTTCCTTCATACTGTCAGACCGATACTTATCTGATTTTGTTTCTGATTTTCTTAATTGTTAGAATTTTTTTCTCGAATAAATCATGAATTTTTCTAGGACAGTATTAAGGATCTCATCGAAAACTTACAGCGGCTTGCCAAACAAAGGCTAAGAGAAAAAAGAAAAGAGGTATTACTGGCATAACATCGACGATTGGATTCAAAAAAGCATAGGCTTCGGGCAATTTGGCGAATAAAAAACTATCCGAAAACGGCGTAGAATTAAAACAAAAACTGATCAAATTAAAGATATTAAGCATAACAAATTCATTTTTTTTCTTGGATATTATTTTGATTAAGTTATTAATCTATTTTCAGATAAGGAAAAAATAAAGAAAGGAAAATAAGTCTGATTAAAAAAAAACACACATATTTCTTTGAACTCATCCAATCAAAAAAGCGCTTCCATTTTGATTTTAGAAGAGAATTGAAGAAATGAGACTTTCATACAATATCTTAATTGAATTCCATATAATGATCAATAAATTCGGTTGAATTCTATATCTAGACGTGTCAAAATCCTAACAATAAACTAATCTATTTCATACATTTTAGGAACTTGAATTGACGAAAAAGGAATACCCATATTACTCTTTAGTAGTTTTAAATAGAAATCAAAATGGGGCGTGGCCAAGTGGTAAGGCAACGGGTTTTGGTCCCGCTATTCGAAGGTTCGAATCCTTCCGTCCCAGAGTATACTTGTTTTCTATATTAGAATAAAGATAAAAGAAAAAAAGTGGATCTTTCTTAACTGCCTTTTAAGATAAGATCAAAAATCGGGCATTCTTTTATGATTCATCATTCCCATAAAAATCAATTGGGAGAGTAGATAGGGGTTAATCAGTAATGTAAAAAAGATATCAATTTGAATATCTGTCTATGCCCAACCCAAATCTTTTTGATAAAAAATCAAATTAGATACGAAAGTTTTTTTTCTTTGAACCTCTTAGGTTATTTGGTGTTTGGTTCTAATGAATAATTGTAATTCTATTAACAATTGACGTGGGTGTGATTCATATCCCCCATCCGCTCTACTTTCGAGAAAGATTAGTTGGACCTCAAGCCAAAGAAGCCTCGAAAAAAGGAAGGAATGTTTATACACAGAGATTGCTAACCTAATAGTGCCATTTTTTTTTTTAATATTACTATTTTTTATTTTGTTTGTGAATCCTTACCTTAATTATAGATATGAAACTAAAGAGAAACTAAATATTTAATATAGAATATCCAGAATTTCTTCTGAATACAGCAATTTCACATACTTTGTCATTCTGATTTTCTATTTCAGAATGAAATAAAAGAAAAACAGTGAAATTCAACTTTCTCCTTCATCAGTTTTTTTATCCAATTCAATTTTAAAAAATTGGATTTCTTTTTCTATCTAACTATCCCATTTAAATCATCGACGGTTCGATTTGAATCTCAATTCAATATATATGGATTTCTCTCTCTTATGGTGATCAAATACAATTTATGGATCAAACTTTATTTAAATCAAATAGGAAATTTTTTCAATTCAATATAACTATTGAATTGAAAAAATATTAGATTGTCGAATCTATATCTATCGACTTATTTGAAGATGCAACCAACGTAAGGCGGATTCAAAAAGATTCGTTTTTTTATTTATTTGCTTTTATTTAAAATTGATAAAATTTCTGCTATATTTTTATTTTTGTAATACAAAAGAAATAGATATCTATTGTATTCATAGAAAATAGGGTTAATTTGAATTATTACTGAGACTTTTTCTTCATCATAAATTACCTATTTCTTTATTATTTTCATATTTGATTTGAATCTATTCATAATATGAATAGATTCATATAGAAGAATAAAATAAGTTTCATATTAAGTATATTAGGAAGAGCTATAGATTACTACGTACTGACTGAACCGATGACTATTCATGATTCCGTAATTCAATCAATTAGTTACACACCTATTAAAAACCGGAGGAATCTTATGTTATGGTAAAACTTCGTTTGAAGCGATGTGGTAGAAAGCAACGTGCGACTTGAAGGACATGATCGATTTGCTGTGGATATTAAAACAAACCACCACCTTTTATTATATAGAAATGAAGGTGCTCTTGGCTCGACATTCTTTTCTACTCTTTTCTATCAGAACCCGTGTTTTTGTTGGGTTGGGATATAAACAGTATAGGGTGGAGCTCGAGTAGAAAATTTTGATTTGATTTTTAAAGGGAAAGGATCTAGGGTTAGTTAATGTAAATCAAATCAATAAGTTGGAACAACTTCGTACATAAGTCTATTTTTGATATAGAAATGGAAAGGGTCTGACTCAAAGCATTTTCAAATAAAAAAAGCAAACTAGTTGGAATTGGTCAAGCTCTTTCGATCAAAAGATTCTCATGCGGGAATCAATTGTTCATAGGATTCCTTGATAGAAAGAGATCACAAACACAAAAAAGAGAAAAAAGGGGCATGTTGCTGCCATTTTTTGAAATGATTAAAGATCTCCGAAGTAATGTCTAAACCCAATGATTCAAGTTAAAGGATCCTGGAACAAGGAAATACCGTTTTCAATTGTCTCAATCACCAGATCAGAATAAAGAATCAAACTAGATTCTAAATAAGACAAACAAAAAGGGGTTAGAGACCACTCAATAAAAAAATAGCTAAGGATTTTTGGAGCTATTTGAGAGTTATCCAACTTGAGTTATGAGAGTACGAATGTTTTTTGCTTTTTCTTAAAAATAAGAAAGAAGGAAAAAGAAAGAGTAAAAAGAAGGAGTTAAATGTCCCATGGATTTGCTGGATTATGGATCGATTTGACATTCTAATTTCGTGTACACATAGATATAACTTAACTTCTAATCATTTTTTCTTGAGCCGTACGAGGAGAAAACTTCTTATACGTTTCTGGGGGGGGGTGTTTATTATTCAATTCCATCTATTCTATCCCAATGAGTCTTTTATCGAATCGTTGCAGTTGATGTTCGATCCCGAAGAGAAGGAAGAGATCTTCGAAAAGTGGGTTTTTATGATCCGATATATAATCAAACCCATTTGAATGTTCCTGCTATTTTATATTTTCTTGAAAGGGGCGCTCAACCTACAGGAACTGTTCATGACATTTTAAAGAAGGCGGGGGTTTACGGAACTTCATTTTTTTTAGTGAAAAAAATTTCATTAATTAAAAATGAATGAAATACAATTTTTTTTTAATAAAATACAAAAAAGAGGGTGTGGGTGTGGATGACTCATATAGAGCTTTGAATCAATTTTTCTTTATTATTTCCTCCCCCTCCTTTGCTCTATTTATAGTGTTTTCTTAGTATTTTATTATAAGAAATAAAATACTAAGAAAACAAACTAATCAAAAAATTGAAATTTATTTTTTAATTTGATTCTTATAGTTTTTTATATTCTTTGATAATAATTTATATTAAACAGTCACAATCATATTGACAACAATGTATCAAACAAATATAATTCGATCGTAGATAAATAGATCCATTTCTATTTATCCTTATTCATGCCGCAGAGATTGGGTTTTTACTTATGGATTCTTTGAATTTTTTTGATACAAGAAATGATATTTTTTGCCTGATAGAAGAGGTTTTTTAATGAATAAAAATGGTTAACACAAGAAGTGTTTTATCAATTTTGACTTTTTCTAGTTCTATTTTTTTTTTTATTTTATATGAAAATTTCTTGTATTTTTAGCGGATCTGAACGAATGCTTAGAATCGAGTAGAAATTTGAATTTTATTAAATTTCTTACTAATTGAATGTTTTGATTGTGTTATGAAATTCCACATTTTTGATTCCGGTTATATCTCCATATTCTATTTCTTTTTGGGGTTGCTAACTCAACGGTAGAGTACTCGGCTTTTAAGTGCGGCTAGCATCTTTTACACATTTTTATGAAGAAAGGGATTCGTCCAGACCATCGGTAGAGTTTCTAAGACTGCGACTGATCCTGAAAGGAATACATGGAAAAAATAGCATGTCGTATCAATAAAGAATTTAAAGTTTGGTCGAGTGAATAAATGGACAGAGTCCTAGGGACCAAATTATGGGAAAACTAAAAGCAACGAGTTTCTTTTCTTAATTTGATTTGAATGATTACCCGATCTAATTAACTGTTAAAACTAAATTAGTGCCTAATGGGGTAAAGACCTTTCTCATGAGTGGATTATTGATTTTTTTTGAGTCCTAACTATTCTATTAGTTATTCCCTATTTCTTAGGGATTAAGCATGAATGTGTAAAAGAAGCAGTATATTGATAAAGAGAACATCTTTTTTTTTCCAAAATCAAAAGAGCGATTAGGTTGAAAAAAAAAGAATAAAGGATTTCAAAACATCTTCTTATCTTAGAACAAACATACATTAATTAAATGAAAAAGGAGAGTGTAGAGAATCCGTTGACGAATCCACCTATCTTCGAGGTATCTATTTTTGTTTATTCTTACTATGATAATACCTTGATTTGACTCTATCGCACTATGTATCATTTGATAACCGATTAGATCCCCCACCCTTGCTTTGGTTCAAATTGAGTTTGAAATGGAGGAATTTCAACAACTATATTTAGAACTAAATAGATCTCGCCAATATGACTTCCTATACCCGCAGATTTTTCGGGAGTCTATTTATGGGCTTGCTCATGATTATGTTTTCAATAGAAATAAATCATCAATTTTGTTGGAAAGTGTGCGTTATGACAATAAATCCAGTTCACTAATTGTGAAACGTTTAATTACTCGAATGTATCAAGAGAATCATTTGTTTATTTCTGCTAATGATTCGAAACAAAATCAATTTTTTGGGCACAATAACAATAATCATTTGTATTCTCAAATAATATCGGCAGGATTTGCAGTCATTGTGGAAATTCCATTTTCCCCACGAGTAGTGTCTTATTTACAAGGGAAAGAAGTAGCAAAATCTCATAATTTAAAATCAATTTATTCAATATTTTCTTTTTTAGAGGACAAATTCTCACATTTAAATTCTGTGTTAGATGTAGTAATACCCCACCCCATCCATCTTGAAATCTTGGTTCAAGTCCTTCGCTATTGGTTAAAAGATGCCTCTTTTTTGCATTTATTACGGTTTTTTTTTTACGAGTATTTTAATTTGAAGAGTCTTAGTACTTCCCAGAAATCCATTTCTATTTTTAATCCAAGATTCTTCTTCTTCCTATATAATTCTCATATATGTGAATGCGAATTTATTTTCCTTTTTCTACGTAATCAGTCCTATCATTTACGATCAATATCTTATGCAATCTTTCTTGAACGAATCTATTTCTATGAAAAAATCAAACATTTTGTAGAAGTCTCTTCGAATGATTTTCAGAACAACCTATGCTTGTTCAAGGATCCCTTCATACATTTTGTTAGATATCAAGGAAAATGGATTCTCGCTTCAAAAGATACGTCTCTTCTGATGAATAAGTGGAAATATTACTTTATAAATTTATGGCAATATCATTTTTACTTATGGTATCAATCAGGAAGGGTCCGTATAAAGCAATTATGTAAATATTCTGTTGACTTTCTAGGCTATCTTTCAAATGTGAAATTAAATCCTTCCGTGGTACGGAGTCAAATGCTAGAAAACTTATTTCTAATAGATAATACTATAAAGAAGTTGGATACAAAAATTCCAAT